TGTAAGAAAGACTAAGGGATAGTCTTCGGGCTCATAACCCGAGAAAAGTGAGTTCGAGTCTCACTCTTACAAAACTGGCCCTGTCTCTTGTTTTTACAACAATATGTTTCCCTCAATTTGGGTTTCTCCTTTTATTGAAGATTATTTTTTTTTGGTGGGGGTTAAAAAAGAAGAAAACTAAAAAAAAAGAAGATGGCTAAGATAAACTAAAATCAGACGACAGACCCTTCGAAACGGCGAAAAGACGCATTAGTTGTTGCTTCTGCGGAAAAGCGAGCCTGAGGTTTGAATTGAAACATCTTAATACCGAGTAAAAATCAAACGAGATTCCGAGAGTAGTGGCGAGCGAAGTTGGAGTTGTGTAAAAAGGGGTCATAGATCTAGACTAAACGTTAGTTTATACTGATAGTAAGAGTACTGTAAAGGAAAGTTGAAAGAGAGTTGAAAAGAGCTGGAACCTTTTTTTTTTAAGCAGCTTTAAAACAGCGTACCTTTTGTATAATGGGTAAAAGAGATTAATTTGGCATATTTAAAAACGGAAAATTAAAAGAAGTTTTTTTTAGTCAAAATACCCGAAACCAAGTGATTTAATCATGAATAGTACACAAGAACGAACTGGTGGTTGTGGCAAAACCCTCAGAAGATTTGTGATTAGGGGCGAAAGACCAATCGAACTTGGATATAGCTGGTTTTTTGCGAAAACTATTTAAGTAGTGCCCTTTTTGTTTTATTTTTTTTGTAATAAAATAAAAAATCAAATAAAAAAAAAGTAGACAAACAAAAAGTGAAAAGATTTTTTGTTAAAAGAGAAAGCTCAAAGCAGAAGTTAAAGTCATTTGTTTCTTTTTAGTGTAAAAAAAAAACAAGGCCTAGACAATAAAAAAGTAGGCTTAGAGCCAGCCATCTTTTAAAAAGTGCGTAGTTGTTTATTTAATAATTTAATTTTTTTTTTAATTTTGGTGGCTAAAATATAACCAAAACTCTGCAAATAGAACTTTTTAATAGCAAAATATACCGTTTTTCAGTAGAAACAATTTTTATATGAGTAATCTAAATTTATTATTTTTTTTCTTTATATTACCACTTTTGGGTTATACAGACCCTTAGAGTTTTTTTATGGGAATTTTTTTTTTATATATTATATCAGGAAAAACCAAGAAGAGGAGCTGTTTTTCTAACTAAAGAAAGAAAAAAAAGAGAGACACATTTTTTTAAGGAACTCGGCAAAAGAGAGCTTCGACTGTTTACCAAAAACATAGCTTTTTGTTTTTTATAAAAGGTGAGACCTGCCCTATGGTTGGATCTGAAAAAGTTTGTTTTGCTTATTAATAAAGACAGCTAAATGGCCGCGGTAACACTAACTGTGAAAATGTAGCGTAATCAATTGTTAATTAATTGTTGACCGGTATGAATGGTGTCACGAAAGTTTCTCTGTCTTAAAAAAATACTTAATGAAATTGAATTTGTAGTGAAGATGCTACATTAAAATTGTAAGACGAGAAGTCCCCATGGAGCTTTACTGAGGGCTTAGAGTTTGATATAAGCGGGACAGTTTTGTTGGGGCGACAGTTTTTTAAAAAGTAACAAAAACGAACTATGGCTTAGCTTCACCCTGAAAAATTTTTTAAGGGACATTTTTGGTGTGTTTTATGATCCGTTGTTTGGAATGAAAAAAACAACGAAAACAAATAAAAGTTACCCTGGGGATAACAGCGCAATAACGTTTGAGAGTTAATCAACGACGGTGTTTGCGACCTCGATGTTGAATTGCAGCGTCCTAGGAAGTAGTCACTCCTAAGGGTTGGTTTGTTCACCCATTAAAGCTGTACATGATTTGAGTTAAAAGCGTGGTAACACAGCTTAGTTTCTATCTACAATGATAAACACAGATATTTTGTTTTTTAGTACGAAAGGATCAAAAATTAATAGTTCTCTAAAGACAACTATTCTTTAAATTAGGATTGCTTCTAAAAAAAAAAAGAAATATTTTTTGTTTGGTTTTATTTTAGAAAAAAAAAAGAAACAATTTTTGTTTGGTTTTATTTATGTATCTTTTAATTTTATTTTTCCCTTTAGTTGGATCAATTTTAACTGGTTGTTTTGGAAGGCATATAGGAGAAAGGGGAGCAGGGATTTTAACTTCATGTTGTTTAATTATCGGTTTGTCTTATTCTGTTTTAGTTGGAATAGAAATTTTATTTAATTCAACGGCAACATTTCTTAGACTATGAAAGTGGTTTGACTCTGGGTTTTTTCTTGTTTTTTTTGATTTGCAGTTTGATGGTTTAGTTGCAGTTATGTTGTTTGTGGTTTTTCTTGTTTCTACTTTGGTTCATGTTTTTTCTATTGCTTATATGCGAGGGGACCCTCATGTACCTCGGTTTATGGCATACCTTTCTTTATTTACTTTTTTAATGGTTTTCTTAGTCACTAGCGCTAATTTTCTTCAATTGTTTATTGGATGAGAAGGAGTTGGTCTTTGTTCTTATTTATTAATTAATTTTTGATTAACAAGACTTGAGGCAAATCGAGCAGCAATTAAAGCCATGTTGGTTAATAAAGTTGGTGACATAGGCTTGCTTTTAGCAATGTTCCTTCTTTGAAAAACTTTTGGGTCTTTAGATTTTTCTTCTGTTTTTAATTTAGTTTCTCCTTCTAAGGAAGTTTTTTTTATTTGTTTATTTTTATTTTTTGGGGTAATGGGTAAGTCAGCTCAATTAGGGTTACATACTTGGCTGCCGGATGCCATGGAGGGTTGTTGGGCCTCTTAATTAAAAAATTGATTAAAACAAACCACTATGCACAGGAAAGACAATTGTTCACCAGTGGGCAATAAAATGTTTGTTTTAATGCCTAAGAGACTTTATGTGGTCTACTTTTTTTTATTTGATTAAAGCTGTTTTTGTTATTGTTCCTTTACTTATTGCTGTGGCCTTTTTAACTTTAGCAGAACGAAAAATCTTAGGATATATGCAAATGAGAAAAGGGCCAAATGTTGTAGGGGGCGGGTTACTTCAGCCTTTTGCAGATGGGATAAAATTATTTCTTAAAGAAATGATCATCCCTCATCAGGCAAGTGCTTTTGTTTACTTTTTTGCCCCAGTTGCTTCTTTTACATTAGCATTTATTGTTTGGGGAATTCTTCCTTATGGAAGAGGAATTGGTATAAGTGATTTTAATATTGGTCTTTTGTGGGTTTTGGCCATTTCTTCTATAAGTGTTTATGCTGTTTTAATGTCTGGGTGGGGAAGTCGTTCAAAATATGCTTTTTTAGGGGCTATTCGCGCGGCTGCGCAAATGATAAGTTATGAGGTTTCGATTGGGTTGATCTTGATTTCTGTTCTTTTATGTGTTGGCTCTTTGGCTTTTAATAAAATTGTTTTGGCACAAAATTTTATTTGATTCTTTATTCCTTTTTTTCCTATTGTTGTAATGTTTTTGGTTTCTATTTTAGCAGAAACGAATCGTGCCCCATTTGATTTAACGGAAGGAGAATCGGAGCTTGTTTCGGGTTATAATGTTGAATACGCCTCTATGTCTTTCGCATTATTTTTTTTAGCAGAGTATGCACATATTATTTTTATGAGTTGTTTGACTATTCTTTTATTTTTTGGAGGGTGGTTGGGCCTACCTTTTGGTTTGAAAGTTGTTTTTATTGTTTGTTTTTTTTTATGGGCACGAGCGTCTTTTCCAAGGATTCGATATGACCAATTAATGGCCCTATTATGAAAGGGGTATTTGCCTTTTAGTTTGGGGGTTGTTCTTTTTGTTGCTAGTGTTTTGTTTGGATTTAATGGTCCTTCTCCAATATAGGAATGCCATTACGAAAGGACAATCCTATTTTATCTCCAGTTAATGGGTTTCTCGTAGATTTGCCCTCTCCTTCAAATATAAGTTATTTTTGAAACTTTGGGTCTTTATTAGGACTGTGTTTAGTTTTACAAATTATAACAGGGTGTTTTTTATCGATGCATTATTGTTCAGATGCGGGTCTTGCGTTTGCTTCTATTGGGCACATAATGCGCGATGTTAACTATGGGTTTTTATTAAGATATTTACATGCAAATGGTGCTTCTTTGTTTTTTTTTTGTCTTTATATTCATATTGGACGAGGGTTATATTACGGGGGGTATTTAAAATTTCATGTTTGGAGTGTTGGAGTTTTGCTTTTTTTATTGACTATGGCGACCGCTTTTATGGGTTATGTTTTACCTTGGGGCCAAATGTCTTTTTGGGGTGCGACTGTTATTACGAATTTATTATCTGCAATACCCTATTTTGGGGTGGATATTGTTCAATGGGTTTGGGGTGGTTTTAGTGTTTCTGGGGCTACATTAAATCGGTTTTTTAGTTTGCACTTCTTGCTTCCTTTTATTTTGGCCTTTCTTGCTATTATTCATTTAGTTTATTTACATGTTGATGGGTCAAATAATCCTGTCGGCTTAAACTCTTCGATGGACAGTGTTTCTTTTCATACTTTTTATACTTCGAAAGATCTTTTTGGTTTCTTTTTTTTATTTTTTTTATTTTTTTTTTTTGTTTTTTTTTGGCCTAATTTCTTAGGAGACGCAGAGAATTTTATTCAGGCGAATTCTTTAGTTACTCCTGTTCATATTCAACCCGAGTGGTACTTTTTATTTGCTTATGCCATTTTGCGTTCAATACCAAATAAATTGGGGGGGGTTGTTGCTATGTTTTGTAGTATTTTAATTTTATTTTTTTTACCCATTTTACACAAAAGTGTTTTAAAAGGACTGTCTTTCCGCCCCTTGGGACGAATGGCGTTTTGGTTTTTGATAGTTAATTTTGGTCTTTTGACTTGAATCGGGTCGCAAGTAGTTGAAGAGCCCTTTATTTTAATCGGGCAAGTTCTTTCTTTTTTTTATTTTTTTTATTTTTTAGTTCTTGTGCCTGTGTTGGGTGTTTTAGAAAATCAATTATTAAAAAGAAATTAACGAAATTTTTCTTTTCGGTGGTTTTATATTAAGTTTGGTGGGTTTGGGCTTTCGTGGTTTTCTTTTAAAGTTTTCTTTTTTTTTTTTTTTGGTTTTTTTTTATTTTTGGTTTTTTGAGTTAGAGTGAGCAAAAATTTTTGTTTTAGTTGGGGGTTTCGCGGTTTTACTCTTATTAGGACCAAAAAAAGAAGAACAAACAGACCTTCCTATTTTAAATTTACTTGTTGTTTTAGGGGTTTTTTGTTTAATTTCTTCTAAAAATTGACTTTCTGTTTATTTAGCAATAGAGCTCTCTACACTTTGTTTTTTTGTTTTGATTGCAAGGGGGTCGGGCTATAGTGCAGAGGCAGGGTTAAAATATTTTGTTTTGGGGGCTCTTTCTTCTGGTTTATTTTTATTTGGTTGTGCTTTGTTGTGTGGAACTGGGGGCAGTGTATATTTTTATTATATAGAATTGCTTTTTAATTCAAAACAAAGTTTTTCTGACGTTTGTGTGCCGATTGGGTACCTTTTAATTATTGCGGCTCTTTTTTTTAAATTGTCTGTTGCTCCTTTTCACATGTGGGTTCCAGATGTCTATGAAGGGGCACCAACAAAAACGGTTGTGTTATTAGCTATCGTGCCTAAAACAGGCATTTTTTCTCTTTTGTTTTCCATTGGATTGCCCATAAGTCTTTTCTTAATTGGAGTTGTTTTTTCTCTTTTTGTTGGGGCCTTAGGTGCTTTAAATCAAACAAGAGTCAAACGGCTTTTGGCTTATAGTGGGATTGGTCACATGGGGTTTCTTTTATGGGGTTTAGTAAATGGTTCTTTTGAGAGCTTACAAGCAAGTTTGGTCTATCTTTTTATATACATCGTTATGACGATTTGTGTTTTTTCTATTGTTTTGAGTTTTAATGTGTATAAAAATTTACTTATTGAATTTAGTGGGCTATCCCGGCTTTTACCCTTTCTTTCTATTACTTTTGGAGTTGTTTTTTTTTCTATTGCTGGGATACCTCCTTTTGCAGGGTTTTTAGGAAAATGGGTGGTTTTATTATCTGGGGTTCTTTCTAAATCTTTTTTTATTTTTTTTTTTGCCGTTTTTTGTTCTGTAATAGCTGGGGTTTATTATGTTAGAATTGTAAAAATTCTTTTTTTTCAAAAAAACTCTTTTTTTTTAATATCAACAAAAGCTTTAAAAAAAGAGCTCAAATTAAATTTTAAGAGGGTTTTTTTAATTGGCCTTTGTTTTTATTTTATTTTTTTTCTTTTTTTTTCTCCACATTTTGGGTTTTGTTTCACTTCCCAAGTGGTTATGGGGTTGTTTTAAAATGGAGGCTCTTATTTTTTGTTTTTTTTTAAGTACAATTGTTTCCGGAATAATGGTTGTTTCTGCCCTAAACCCTGTGCTTTCTATTTTTTGGTTGGTTCTTGTTTTTGTTAACTCTGCAGTTTTTTTTCTCTGGTTAGAGGTCGACTTTCTTGCCTTAATGTTTTTACTTGTTTATGTGGGGGCCATTGCTGTTTTGTTTTTGTTTGTAGTGATGTTATTAAATTTAACAGACTATCCTCCTGTTTTTAGAGAAGAAGTTGATATGACAAACTATATGCCAGTCGGGTTTCTAATTGGGGGGTTTTTTTTTTCAGAAATTGCTTCCAGTTGGTCAATTATCTTTCCTCGAGTTGAAAGTTGAGATTTGTCTTTTCCTTGGTTTCTTGTTTCTTATCATAATATTGAGGCATTAGGGCAGGTTTTGTATATACCTTGTTTTTGTTTATTTTTTTTAGCAGGCTTTGCTTTATTAGTTGCTATGGTTGGTGTTATTGTTTTAACTCAAGAATTAGAACCTTTAACTAAAAAACAAGATCTTTTTATTCAAATAAATAGATAATGAGTGGCTCTTCTTATTTTGAACAGTTTAATGTTGTGTGGTTATTTGGCTTGACGAACTCTGCTATAATGATGCTTCTTGTCATTTTTGTGGTTTTGTTGTTTTTAAAAGGAATTGATTTAATTCCTAAAAGATGGCAATCTTTTTTTGAATTAGTGTGCTTTCATTTTTATTATGTGGCAAAAGAGAACTTAGGTGTTGAGGGTTTAAAATTTTTTCCTTTTATTCTTTCTCTCTTTTTTTTTTTAGTCTTCTTAAATATCTTTGGTTTATGTCCTTATGTGTTTACCCCAACCACCCATATAATTGTAACTCTTGGGTTTTCTTTTTCGATTATTATCGGGATTACTCTCTCTGGGCTTTTAAGGTTTAAAAAAGATTTTTTTAGTATTTTAATGCCTAGTGGGGCCCCTTTAGTTTTAGCTCCTCTTTTGGTTTTAATAGAAACGGTTAGTTATTTTTCTCGGGCTATTTCTTTGGGGGTTCGTTTGGCAGCAAACCTTTCTGCTGGACATCTTTTGTTTGCCATCTTAGCCGGTTTTGGTGTTATTTTTAAATCGGCAATTGTAATAATGGTTTTTATTACACTATTAGAAGTTGCTGTTGCGATTATTCAAGCTTATGTTTTTTGTTTATTGACAACTATTTATTTGGCGGACACACTTGTTTTACATTAATGAGTCTTTTTTGGTTGGTTCTTTTAGTTGGGACAATTGGTGTGATGGGGGTTTCGAGAGAAAAAAAAAGTCTTTTAAAAAAACGAGCCCTAGAGTGGTCTTTGGCTATTTTGTTTAGTGCTTTGGTTTCATGGGGAGGATTTGATGGAGAAGGGCATTTTCAATTTATAGAACTCGTTGAATGAGGGTCTTTTTTAGCTTGGGGCCCTCTCCTTTTTGCTTTAGATGGTGTCTCTTTGTTCTTTTTGCTTTTAACAACTTTTTTAATTCCGATTTGTATTTTAATAAGTCAGAAATCGACAAAGTTTTTATTTAAAGAGTTTTTATTATGTCTATTCTTTTTAGAGATTTTATTGGTTGGTGTTTTTTTAGTGTTTGACCTTTTTTTATTTTATATTTTTTTTGAGGGTGTTTTAATACCAATGTTTTTTTTAATTGGTATTTGAGGCTCTCGAGAAGAAAAAGTTCGTGCTTCTTTTTATTTTTTTTTTTTTACTTTTGCAGGGTCGGTTTTCTTTTTTTTTGTAATACTTTTTTTATATCAGTCAACTGGGACAACCAACTATTTTCTTTTACTTAATACGAAGTTGTCTTTTAGTGTTCAAAAATGAGCGTTGGTTGGTGTTTTTCTTAGTTTTGCTGTCAAACTACCGCTTGTTCCTTTTCATATTTGGCTTCCACAAGCGCATGTAGAAGCACCTGTTGCAGGCTCTGTTATTTTAGCGGGGATTTTATTAAAACTAGGGGGTTATGGTCTTTTGCGTTTTTCTTGGCCTCTTTTCCCAGAGGCTTCTTTTTATTGATCTCCAGTTATTGTTTGCTTTAGTGTTATTGCAGTTGTTTACGGGGGGCTGATGACATGTCGTCAAATTGATTTTAAACGACTTGTTGCTTATTCTTCTGTTGCACACATGGGGTTAGTCCCCTTGGGTATTTTCACACATATTATGGAGGGGTTGGTCGGGGCTGTTTTTTTAATGTTAGCACATGGTTTTGTTAGTTCCGCTCTTTTTATTGGAGTGACTTTTTTGTATGATCGTCATCACACGCGTTTAATAAAATATTATAGGGGTTTAACTTTAACTATGCCATTTTTTGCTGTCTCCATGCTTGTTTTGTCTTTATCAAATATGGGGCTACCTTTAAGTTGCAATTTTGTTGGGGAGTTCTTTTCTTTACTTGCGGCGTTTAAATATTATTATGGGGTTGGGGCGCTTGTTGTTTTTGGGGTTCTTTTTTCTGCTATTTATTCTCTTAGTTTGTTTAACCGCATTTCTTTTGGGGGAGGGTCTAACTATCTTCTTTTTAATAGAGACTTAAATCGACAAGAGGGCTTTACAATATTTCCTTTTCTTATAATAATTTTTCTTGGAGGGGTTGTACCTTTTTTTGTTATTAACTTGGTTAAAAACAGTCTTGTTTTTAGCCCAATTGGTTAGTCCTTTGATTTTGGAAAGGATAGTCTATAACTCTCTTTCTTAATTAGCTTCTTCAATTAGCTTTTTGAGTTATAATAGGACTGTTTAAAAGAAGATAGTTTGAAATTGGCAGAAAATATTAGAAAATAAGTAAAGTGGGTCCTTTGGTTTTGGGGATTAAAAAGCTTTTGGTCTGAGTAATACATGCTAGTGTATGCGAACAGGTGAGGGTGAAAGAAAAAGCTTATTTTTTTTTATTGTATTAGGAAAAGAAGAGGTTATTTTCTTCTTTCCAAAGATGCATGGTTTAACCACATTTTCACTGAAACAAGGGAAAACATTGGCAGCAGTAAAGAATTTTATGCAATATACGAAAGTAAGACATAGGCAGAACCTTTTAACCTGTCAAATTAAGTGCCAGCAGACGCGGTGAAACTTAAGGGTTTGTTTTTTAGAAAAAGCAGAAAGCGTGTAGAGGTAAAACATTTAAAATAAATAGAATTTTTTTAGTAATAGTGCAATATTAAAAGAAGAAAAAGAATTTTTTATGTGAAGACAATTTATTTTTTTCTTTAACACGAAGGTTCTGGGAGCGAACAGGATTAGAGACCCTGGTAGTCGATACAGTAAAAGAAAGTCGCTTGAGTAGTACGGTCGCAAGATTAAAATTCAAAAAACTTGGCTGTTCATTGTTATTTAGAGGAGCGTGTTGCTTAATTCGATAATCCGCGAGTTACCTTACCAAAACTAGCTTTTACAGGTGTTGCATGGCCGTCGTCAATTTATGTTTGATACAATAAATTAAACCCTAGAAAGGTTGAAGTCAGGTGAAATTGCCCTTATGTTTTGGGGTTAAATGCGCTACATTTTTTTTTTAATAAAAAAAAAGAGTTCGGATTGTCTTTAAAAGAGGATGATTAAGTTGAATTTAATAGTAATTGAAAAGTAGAGCGTTTCAATGAATTTGCCGCAATGTTAGTACAAATTGCCCGTCGCCTCTACTGAGGTAAACAAAGTAGAGTAAGTCGTAACATAGTAAGGGTGAGGGAACTGGCCCTTGAGGCCCAAAGGTTAATAATATCAATTATTACCTTGAAGTTAAAAATTTAATAAAAGAATATAGTAAGGTGCGGTATCATGGAACTGGCCCTTGAGGCCCAAAGGTTAATAATATCAATTATTACCTTGAAGTTAAAAATTTAATAAAAGAATATAGTAAGATGCGGTATCATCCATATCATTTAGCGGAACCTTCTCCATGACCTTTTTTGGGGGCGACGGCCGCGTTTTTTTTGACCATTGGTTTAGTGTCTTTTTTTCATTATGGGCAACGTTTTTTTTTATGATTAGGGCTTTTAGTTATGGTTGGAGTTATGTTTGTTTGATGACAAGATGTAATACGAGAGTCTACCTTTCAAGGGCATCATTCTTTAATTGTAAAACAAGGACTTAAATATGGTATGCTTTTATTTATTCTTTCAGAAATCCTTTTTTTTTTTTCTTTTTTTTGGGCTTTTTTTCATAGTAGTTTGGCCCCTGCGGTGGAATTGGGGGTAGTATGACCCCCACAAGGTGTCTCTGCATTAAATCCTTTCTCTGTTCCCTTATTAAATACTGCTGTGCTATTAAGTTCCGGGGCAACGGTGACATGGGCGCATCATGCCATTGTTTGTGGGGCTAAAAAAGAAGCGCAGTTGGGTTTGTTTTTAACACTTTTATTGGGAATAGTCTTTACAAGTTTACAGGCAATTGAGTATTATGAGGCTCCGTTTGCTTTGTCAGATTCTGTTTATGGATCAACTTTTTTTGTTGCAACTGGGTTTCATGGATTACATGTTTTAATTGGAACGACTTTTTTATTTGTTTGTTTTTTTCGTTTGTTATCTAATCAATTTACTCGGCGTCAACATGTGGGTTTTGAGGCGGCTAGCTGGTATTGACATTTTGTTGATGTTGTATGGCTTTTTTTATATTTGTGCATTTACTGATGGGGTACTTAATGTGTGTTTCTTTTGATTGGAGTTTAGGGGTTTGGAACGTAGTTATCTTAGACCATTATTTCTTGGTTGATTCTTTAGTGAATCATGTGGCAATATATTCGGAGCCTTTTGATGTCTTTCCTCGTGACTACGATGCGTTAACGACTTATATTAATACAAATGCGAATAATTTATGGGGGTCGCAGTTAATAAATCATTTTGAGTATAATGGAGCGCGGAATCTGGCACCCTATATTCACCAAGGGTTAGTTGATGGTATTGAGAGTTGATCTCGGGAGTGTTCTATTATTATTCCAGATATAGCTGAATTAAGAGCGATCACAACCAGATCTTAAGTGGCCATGTTGACAATTTTGTATTAATCTGGGTGTTTTATTTACAGGTCTACAAGCAATGAAGTATTATGAAACTTCTTTTACTATTTCCGGCTCGGTATATGGCTCTACTTTATTAGCCGCCGGCTTATGCTCCTCCTTATAAGATGAAGCAGAAATAAACTCTTCAGATGAAAATCAAATTGTTTCCTCCTCATCTCCTAGAAGCGCAGGGCGGATTTTGGCTGCTAATGTTAGTGAGGAGGACCAGACTTTTTGAGAAAACGATTACTTGGAGGGGTAAAATGAGAGGCAAAAATGTGGGTTTGTTTTTTTTATATCTTTGTATTTACTAATGAGGTTTTTAAAAATGTTACAAGACGGGGCAGAGGCTTGGTGTTTGGGTTTTCAAGATATGGCAGATCCAGTGGCTGAAGAAATTATTTTTTTTCATGATAGGGTGATGTTTTTGTTGGTTATTATTGTAACTGTTGTTTTGTGACTTATTGGTGAGGCTTTAAAAAATAAATTTTATGATCGTTTTTTAGTTGATGGTACTTTTTTAGAAATTATTTGAACAATAATACCAGCAGTTATTTTAGTTTTTATTGCATTACCTTCTCTTAAATTATTGTATTTGATGGATGAAGTGGTTTCTCCTGCTTTAACCATAAAGGCGGTTGGACATCAATGATATTGGTCTTACGAGTATTCAGATTATGAGGGGGAGACATTGGGGTTTGATTCTTATATGCTTTCTACATCGGATTTAACTTCAGGGGAGAATCGTTTGTTGGAAGTAGACAACAAACTTATTCTTCCAATTTTAACTCATATAAGGCTTTTGGTTACAGGAGCGGATGTTTTGCATTCTTTTGCGGTTCCTTCTTTAGGGTTAAAAATAGATGCTGTCCCAGGTCGTCTTAACCAAACGGGGGTTTTTATTAAAAGGCCGGGGGTTTTTTATGGACAATGTTCTGAGATTTGTGGTGCAAATCATTCTTTTATGCCAATTGTTATAAAAGGAGTTTGTATTGAAGAATACCTTCATTCTTTGAAATGTATTATAAATACCTAATTCTGGTAGTTCTTTTATTTTTATTGGGGAGCTGGGGGATAATTTTAAACCGAGGACATTTTATTATTATGATTGTTTCCATTGAGCTGGTTTTATTATCTACTTTTTTTTTCTTTTTAATAAATTCTAAAGAAATTGATGTTTTAATAGAACAAGTGTATATGATAATGGGTTTAACAATTGCGGCAGCGGAGTCTTCAATTGGTCTAGCTATTTTGGTTGCTTATTATCGTATTCGAGGGACAATAGTTTTAAAATCTTTTAGTTCTTTACGAGGTTAAGGATGCGTTTTTTTGTTTTTTGTTTTTTGACAATTGTTTTGGCGGGGTTGTTTTCTATTGTTTCTTTTTTTCTAGGAGAGAAAGTACCAGATCGAGAAAAGGTTTCTGCTTATGAGTGTGGTTTTGTGCCATTTAGTTTTTTGGGCCGTCCTTTTTCAATACGATTTTTTTTAATTGGCATATTATTTTTAATTTTTGATTTAGAGATTAGTTTTTTTTTTCCTTGGTGTGTTTTATATAATTCAATTGCCCCTTTTGGGTTTTGAACTATGGTTGGGTTTTTCTTTATATTAACTTTAGGTTTGGTTTATGAGTGGTTAAAGGGGGGTTTAGAGTGAGAATAAAAAAAAAGAGTAAAAGAAAAAGTCCTATCTATTATGGGAGTAGTAGTTATAAGTATCCCAACTCCGGTTTCTGCTTTAATCCATGCGGCAACAATGGTTACGGCGGGTGTGTTTTTATTAATTCGAGCATCTCCTTTGTTTGATGTCGTTCCTCTTATGTTAATTATTATAACAACGATTGGGGTTTTAACGGTGTTTTTTGCTGGTACAATTGGTTTGGTTCAAAATGATTTGAAAAAAATAATTGCTTATTCTACTTGTAGTCAACTAGGATATATGGTTGTTGCTTGTGGGCTTTCTCATTTTTCTACTGGTTTGTTTCATTTAATGAACCATGCTTTTTTTAAAGCTTTGTTATTTTTGAGTGCGGGTTCTTTAATCCATGCGGTGGTTGATGAACAAGATGTAAGGAAAATGGGGGGGCTGTCCTCTTTTCTTCCTCTAACTTATATCTTTTTTATTATAGGATCTTTTTCTTTAATGGGGTTTCCTTTTTTAACAGGGTTTTATTCAAAAGATTTGATTTTAGAGTTTGCTTTTGGGCAATTTTATTTAATCTTTGTTTATTTACTCGGGTGTTTCTCGGTTTTATTAACTGCAATATATTCTATTCGTCTAATTTTTTTATCTTTTTTATCCAATACAAACTTAAAACGGGGAGTCTTTTTTTTTCTTAAGGAAGGGGAGGGACTGCTTTTAGCCCCCTTGGGGATATTGGCTTTGGGAAGTATTTTTTGGGGTTATTTTTGTAAAGAAATGATTTGGTGTTTTCAAATGGGGACTTTCCCTGTGCTTTTTTTAAATATTAAACTTCTTCCTGTTTTTTTAAGTTTAGTTGGGGTTTTTGGAGTGCTTTTTTTTTTTTATTTTTTTTTATCTAAAACTTTGTTTTTCTTTTTTTCTATTTATTGTTTTTTAGGCTCTGCTTGACAAATTAATTATTTTTTTAATTTTTTTTTTATAAAAAAAATATATAAAATAGGACATATAATTACAAATTTAACTCTTGATAAGGGGGTCTTAGAGCTTATTGGACCAAAGGGAATTGTTAATTTTTTGGTTTTACAAGTACAAAGATTAAGTAGTTTTCAGTCTGGGCTTGTTTTTAATTATGCTTTGGTTTTCTTTATTGGAGTTGTTGTTTTTATGGTTTTATTGTAGAGAATTCGGTTAAAGTAAGCCATTGGCCTTCAAAGCTAAAAATGTAGGTGCAAGTCCTACTTTCTCTGAAAATGCCACAGTTAAACACAATAATGTTTTTAAATCAATACGGGTGTACTTTTTTTTTGTTTTTTGTTCTTTTATTTTTTTTTTTGTTTATTCTTTTACCCCAAGTAAAAAAAAACTTTTTTTTTAGAAAAAAAATAAGTACAAAGGGATTTTCAAAAGAGTCTCTTTTAATAAAAGAAGTTGTTTTTATTTGATTATAATGAAAAATAATTATTTTATTCGTTGGGTTTTTTCTACAAATCATAAAGACATAGGTACTTTATATTTAGTTTTTGGTATTGGAGCCGGTCTAATTGGGACTGCTTTTAGTATGCTTATACGATTGGAGCTTTCTGCGCCAGGCGCTATGTTAGGCGATGATCATCTTTATAATGTAATTGTAACAGCACATGCTTTTATTATGATTTTTTTTTTAGTAATGCCGGTTATGATTGGGGGGTTTGGAAACTGGCTAGTGCCATTATATATTGGGGCACCGGATATGGCGTTCCCCCGATTAAATAATATTAGTTTTTGGTTATTACCACCTGCTTTGTTTTTATTGTTAGGCTCTGCTTTTGTTGAACAAGGCGCAGGAACGGGATGAACGGTTTATCCTCCTCTTTCTGATATTTATGCGCACTCTGGGGGTTCTGTTGACATGGTTATTTTTAGTCTTCATTTGGCTGGGGTTTCTTCTATCTTAGGTGCAATAAACTTTATTACAACGATTTTCAACATGCGAGCCCCTGGTGTTTCTTTTAATAGAATGCCTTTGTTTGTTTGGTCTATTTTAATAACTGCTTTTTTATTACTTTTATCTTTGCCTGTGTTAGCGGGTGCAATTACTATGTTATTAACAGATCGAAATTTTAACACAACTTTTTTTGATCCTTCTGGAGGTGGAGATCCTATTTTGTTCCAACATTTATTTTGGTTTTTTGGGCATCCTGAAGTTTATATTTTAATTTTGCCTGGTTTTGGCATGATTTCTCAAATAATACCTACTTTTGTTGCTAAAAAACAAATTTTTGGGTATTTAGGGATGGTTTATGCGATGCTTTCAATTGGTCTTCTTGGGTTTATTGTTTGAGCCCATCATATGTTTACAGTTGGGATGGATGTGGACACAAGAGCCTATTTTACTGCGGCAACTATGATTATTGCCGTGCCAACTGGAATAAAAGTGTTTAGTTGGTTGGCCACTATTTATGGTGGAACATTAAGATTAGACACTCCTATGCTTTGGGCTATGGGTTTTGTTTTTTTATTTACAATAGGCGGTTTAACAGGGGTTATATTAGCAAATAGTTCTCTTGATATTGTTCTACATGACACATATTATGTAGTTGCACATTTTCATTATGTTCTCTCTATGGGGGCTGTCTTTGCTATTTTTGGGGGGTTTTATTATTGAATTGGGAAAATTAGTGGATATTGTTATAACGAATTCTATGGTAAGGTCCATTTTTGGTTGATGTTTATAGGGGTTAATTTGACGTTTTTCCCCCAACACTTTTTGGGTTTGACAGGTTTTCCAAGACGATATTCTGATTTTGCAGATGCTTTTGCGGGTTGAAATTTAATAAGTTCCTTAGGTTCTGTTGTTTCAATTTTGGGCGTTATTTGGTTTCTATATATTGTATTTGATCTTTTTGTTAAAGAAGAAAAGTTCTTAGGTTGAACGAATCAGAGTTCTTTAGAGTGGGTCCATCTTTCTCCCCCTTTATTCCACACTTATGAGGAGCTGCCTTTTGTTATAGAAATACAAACTAAATAGTCGTACGGGGAAAATTTAATATTCAAAAGTTCTAACTAAATATATCCCATTTTAAAATGAAAACTTTAAAAGTGTTTTGAGACAAGATAGCGGCTTTAAAAAACAAACTTTATGTTCGGGTTTTGTTTGGGGGGATTTTTTCCTCTTTTGTTTTGATGATCTTAATAATTAAAATTTTTTTTATGTTAGACTCTTTAGTTTTTGTTTTAAGTTTAATGTTTGGGGGGATTTTTTCCTCTTTTGTTTTGATGATCTTAATAATTAAAATTTTTTTTATGTTAGACTCTTTAGTTTTTGTTTTAAGTTTAATGGAGAAAGTGCCCCTCCTCCATTCGATGGAGGGGGTAGGCACTTCCTTTTATATGAAGGCGGGGGTAGAGACCCCTTTTTATATGATGGCGGGGGAAGTTCCCCCCTCTCCGGGCCCCCCACCCCCAGAGCGGTACCCCATGTTGTATCACCCCCATCGGCTTCGAGAGATGGGGTTGGGGCATTTGGTGGTGCCAAATCGCGAGCTTGGAAGAGGGATGCCTTTCTCCTGGGCTTTGGCCTTCTATCATATAGGTCGGGAATTTAGAGAGGTAGACATCCTGATATACGGGGTGCCAATGCCTCCCCTGGGGGTGCCGGGGGTACCTCCCATTTTATAAAAGGAGTGCTTTTGTTTTTTTTTGGTTTTTTTTTATCTTTGTATTTACTGATGGAGTACTTGATTTGTTTTTCTTTGGATTGGAGTGGCGCAGGTTACTCTGCGCTTTTTGGTGTCTTTCCTCGTGATTATGAAGCTTTGACTACTTATGTTAACACAAATGCTAATTGTTTATGGGGGTCGCAATTAATAAATCACTTTGAGTATAATGGAGCGGCACCCTATATTCGGCAGGTATTAATTGATGGTATTGAGAGTTGATCTCGGGAGTGTTCTATTATTACTCCAGATATAACGGAATTAAGAACGATCACAACCAGATCATAAGTAGCCATATTGACAATTTGGGATTTTTTTAGTATGTTTATACGATTGGAGCTTTCTATGTTAGGTGATGATCCTTTTTAGTTCACAACATTCTCGTCCAAGGGTTTTATTTTTATTTTGGAAAGAGGGAAGAAGTCAATGCCATGTT